TAGAATAAGAAAGTAGCTTGTCTGCCGTACTGGCTGCTTCATTGAATGTGTCGATCTGCATTCTATATAAGGAGTTGATTTGCATCCTTGTCTGGCAGTTAGCTAAGCGAGAAGCTGTGATCGAGGAAGCCCCGCCCAGTAGTGCCTCTACTCTACTAGTCCTAGTACTAGATACTAGATAGACAGGCCGGTCACCGGTGGCATAAGATCCTTCTCTGCTTGTCTAACTCAAGCCAGATAGCAGCAATCACTCGAAATAGTCATATGCGGAACACATGCAAGTCCAGATTGAAAGATAAGGAAGGCAAGTCAAAGCGGAAAGAAAGCCTTAGCCGGAGCAGTAGCCAGAGAAGCAAGAGCAGCAAGGCAAAAAGTGGTCTCAGGCATTCCAACTGCATGAACGTAAATCTTATCTATGTCACAGGTTTGATGATCGCTAACGCACACAAAACCAATCTCATAACTTTTTTTGCAGGCAGAAGGAAAGAGAAAACGAGCGAAACGAAGCGGAGCGAGGGGGAGGGAGGATCTACTTGGAATTGGCTGTCAGTGAATCCCAAGTATGACATAGATAGAGGAAAGAAAATCTCTTACATGCCGAAGGTACATCTGAGACCTTCCTTCCAAGCAACTATGACATAGATAGACAGATGCGAGTGTACTTCAGGAAACTAGCAAGCCTTGCCATTCGGATGAAAGGAATATCATCCTAATGAAAGCCTGATTCTTCCCTTATCAATGTTTGAGATGCCTGGTTGTGCCAATTTCCCTAGTTGACAATATGACTTTTATGCCTGGCGGCAGCTCGGATCTTATGTTCTTTAGATGCCCAGCTTATCTGCCAGTTGTCTGGCTGTAAAAGGAAGAGGTTAGTTCACAACTCTGAAAGCCGAAGACGAAGCGAGGAAGGCAGCTACAGAGCAGCAGATAAGGAAGAGATTTAGGCAACTTAATTGACCTACCGGACTCTAAAGAAAGGGTACCACTTATTTGGAAACTAGAAACTTGCCGGTTTCCAAGCGAAACTCGATGCTACTTTAACACAAGGGCCGGTGTCCATCATTGAAAGTGGCATCTCTGTTTGCGCACATTGGAGAAAGTGCTCTGCTAGTGAAATCGGTCCATTGACACCTATAATTGTTTCAACCAAGGCCGAGCACTCTTCTCGAATTTTTGGATGCACTCTCGCTTTAAGTAGCTGAAACCTCTATGTGGAAAAGTTTCTTATTGCGAAATGAATGGCATTCTAGAAGCTCTCACTCAAACAAGGGCTTCCTATACTGTACTAAACAGAATCAGTGGACATAGAGCATGTCCCCCTCCTGACGTTCCCCTAGCGGGGGAACTATCAATAGCGATTGTTGCTCCTTATGCCTGGTTCCGCTCAACTCTCCCTTCAGAGCTACCCTTGCCTGAAAGCGGAAGAGGTAGCTTACTAACCTACTGGAGTAAGTAGTCTTGTCCGAAAGCCTCAGGCGAAAAGACAGCTTAAAAGTAACAAGGTTCTGAAAGAAAGACAAGCCTTAAGGCAACTAAAGCTAGGAAGGTAGGTTAAAGTGACTAGTCTTTCTTATCCGAAAGCAAGCAAGACAACAAGGGAGGTTTTAGGCAACTCGCTGGTTTCGAGATGGGTTTCCTTGCGGGTGTGTCCACTTGTTTTCCTATTCAAGTTCTGGTTCCAATTTCAGAAAGTTCAGATTCTTATTGCCACTACTTAGCATACACTGGTTAAAAGGTTAAATGGTTCATTTTTCTTAACTTCAGATGAGTTAGGTTCTTTACGCAAAGAAGCCAGGCGAAAAGCGCACACGAAGATTATAAATAATATGTTAAAATCGAATCATCGACAAGATGTTTATCAGAGAGATTTTATTATGGGATACAATCGAAGGGCTCATAAAATTCAAAACTTGAGAAGTAAGGGAATATCGAGGGCCTTTGTTGAACAGAGAGCGAACGGACGGCAAGTGACTTTGATCTCATGCTGGCCTTTACTTCGGCTACTAATAAGGGGGTTGGGGTTTGACAAATCAAGACTGGGGCTTCGTTTAGCCGCCTATGTAGTAAGAAAAACTCTGAGTTTGACGTTGAATAGCCATAGTGAGTTCATCACCAGTGGCATAAGCAGAGGAGGCATATGCGGTGGGGAGAAAGGCAATTTACCTCACTTCTTACAATTCCAGTTGAACCCGCAACAAAGCCAGCGTTGCTTTCGTGGGATCAACTGCTCGTTTTCGATATAGAACTGGATAATCAAAAACAGCGTCTCTTTTTTTTTTTTGGAATCGAGCGAGATGATATGCTGAAACGGGTGCTAGCTTGAAAACCGCCGCAGAACGAAGCAACGCTGTCGGTTGAGGCCTCACCGGGCTTTCATAAATCAGTCTCTCAACAATCAGTATTTCTTATGAATAGTAGGGCACTGAGGGAGAACTTATCGACGACAAAAAAGACGAGGTTTCTGTTGGAGGGTCCCTGACGCCCCGAGTCAAATGGAATT